AGTGTGATGCCTGAAAAAAAGGATTATTTTGATGTAATAAAAAAAGTGTAAATTTACACTCTCACTAAAATTTTGTAAATTTCAGAATTAAACTGAATCTAAAGAAATCAAAATTCTATATGCATCTTACATCAAATTACAAATTTAAATTTAAAAAGATAAGCTAAATTTAAGCTAATGGGCTCATACCCCATATATGAAATAATTCTCTTTTTAATTAAAATAAATTTAACTAAAATTATAATAATCCTAACTATAATTATTTCTACAATTTCAGCAATTGCATCAACAAATATACTAATAATATGAATCATAATAGAAATTAATTTTATAACATTTATACCAATTTTAACAAAAAACAAGATTATAAAAGACCAACCCATAAAATACTTTATTATTCAAAGTACAGCCTCATCAATTATATTAATAGCAATACTATTAAATTTAATCTTCGAATACCCTCTCAGAATAAGAATTTTATTTTTAGGAAGAATATTAATAAAAATAGGTCTTTTACCTTTCCATATATGAGTACCAATAATTATAAAATTAATAAAATGAGAAGCCTGTCTGATTTTGACAACTTGACAGAAAATTATTCCAACAATTGTCATAGCACAAATAATTAAAATTAATTTGATATTACCACCTATATGTTTAACAATAATGGTTTCACCCATATTAGCATTAAATCAATCGTCTCTAAAAAAAATTATAGCTTACTCATCAATCTCAAATTCACCATGAATAATTACCTCACTAACAAATTCAAAATCACAATTTACAACGTTTTTTATTGTATATACAATAATTAATTATATAGTGATAAGAAATTTTAAAAAAATAAACTTAAACTTTATTAACCAAATAAATTTAGAAACATTAAAAAGAAAACTTAATTTAATTATCAATATACTTTCCCTAAGAAGTATACCTCCAATAATTGGATTTTTTCCAAAATGAATAATTTTACAATCAACAATAAGATTTTCAATTTTTTTAACAGTATCAATAATTCTTTCGTCAATTATATCCACATTCATCTATATTAAAATAATTAGACCAATTTTATTAATAATAAATATAAACAAAAAAAAAAAAATCAAAAAAATAAAATATATTAAAAATAACGAAATCATTATTAATATTCTAGGGACCTTAATTCTTATAAACTTTAAATCAAGTTAAGGATTTAAGTTAAAGAAACTATTAACCTTCAAAGTTAAAATTATAAAGTTTATAAGCCTTAGCTTATAAATGCACCATTGAATTTGCAATTCAACTTCATAATTGAATACAAGACTAAAACCATAATGAGAAGTTTTTTCAACCTTAAATAAATTTACAATTTACCACCTAAAATCAGCCACCTCATTTCATTTATTCATTTAATGAATAAATGAATGTTCTCAACTAACCATAAGGATATTGGCACTTTATACTTCATTTTTGGAATATGATCGGGTCTATTAGGAACAATAATAAGTATAATTATCCGAATAGAATTGTCTCAACCAGGACTATTAATTAAAAATGACCAAATCTATAATACAATTGTTACTTCACATGCATTTGTAATAATTTTTTTTATAGTAATACCAATCATAATTGGAGGTTTTGGTAATTGATTAGTGCCAATAATAATTGGAGCACCAGATATAGCTTTTCCACGAATAAATAATATAAGATTCTGACTTCTACCAGCCTCAATTTCTATACTAATTGTTAGATCAACGTCAGGGTCAGGAACAGGAACAGGATGAACAGTTTACCCCCCTCTTTCTAGACAGGTAGCACACTCAGGTCCATCAGTAGACTTAACTATTTTTTCTCTTCACATTGCAGGAATTAGATCAATTTTAGGAGCAATTAACTTCATTTCAACAATTTTAAATATACGAATAAAGGAAATAACTATAGAAAAAATACCTCTTTTCTGTTGATCAGTTCTTATCACAGCAATTTTATTATTGATTTCGCTACCAGTATTAGCAGGAGCAATTACAATACTAGTTATAGACCGAAATTTTAATACATCATTTTTTGATCCCTCAGGAGGAGGAGACCCAATTTTATATCAACACCTATTTTGATTCTTTGGACATCCAGAAGTATACATTTTAATTTTACCAGCATTTGGGTTAATTTCCCACATTATTATACATGAAAGAGGAAAAAATATTACATTTGGGCATCTAGGTATAATTTATGCAATAATCTCAATCGGGATCTTAGGATTTATTGTTTGAGCACACCATATATTTACAGTAGGAATAGATATTGATACACGAGCATATTTCACTTCAGCAACAATAGTAATTGCTGTACCTACTGGAATTAAAATTTTTAGTTGAATAGCTACAATACAAGGTATCCCCTCAAAAAAATCACCTCAAATAATTTGAGCAATAGGATTTGTATTTTTATTTACAATAGGGGGACTAACAGGTGTAATTCTAGCAAACTCTTCAATTGATACAATTATCCACGATACATATTATGTGGTAGCCCATTTCCATTATGTATTATCAATAGGAGCAGTATTTGCAATTATAGCAAGAATTATCCAATGATTTCCCCTATTTACAGGAACAGTATTAAACAAAAAATGATTAAAAATTCAATTTTCAGTAATATTTATTGGAGTAAACACAACCTTCTTCCCTCAACACTTTTTAGGTTTAGCAGGTATACCACGACGATATTCTGATTATCCAGATAATTTCATACTATGAAACTTTATTTCGTCTATAGGATCAATTATTTCAACGTCAGGAATTATAATATTTATGTTCATTTTATGAGAAACATTGATATTTAAACGAATAGCAATATTTAAAAAAAATATAATTTCATCAATTGAGTGATTTTTTCAAACACCCTCACCAGAACATACATTTAATGAATTACCCATTGTAAATAAATAAGTCTAAGAGTGGCAGAAAAGTGCAATGAACTTAAAATTCACTCATAAACCGAATTTCCTTGGAAATATCAACGTGAATAAAAATAAATTTAAATAATAGTGCAAGACCAATTATAGAACAACTAATTTTTTTTAATGACTATTCAATAATTACAATTATTACAATTACATCAATTGTAATATTTATAATATTTACAATTACAAAAAACAAATTTTCTAACCGAATATTATTAGAAAACCAATTAATAGAAACCCTTTGAACAATCTTACCCGCAATTTCACTAATTTTTATTGCAATTCCATCCTTAAAAATTTTATATACAATAGAAGAAATTATTAATCCATCAATTACAATTAAAGCAATTGGTCATCAATGATACTGATCATACGAATATTCAGACAAAACAAAAACAGAATTTGAATCATACATAATCAATGAAACAAAAAATAAAACCTTATTTCGATTATTAGAAGTAGATAACCGAATAAAAATACCGTTCCTTACTCAAACTCGAATAATTATTACATCATCAGATGTTATTCATTCATGAACTGTTCCAGCCATAGGAATAAAGATAGATGCAATCCCAGGACGACTAAATCAAATTTCTTTTATAGTAAAAAAACCAGGAATATTCTTTGGTCAATGTTCAGAAATCTGTGGTACAAACCACAGATTTATACCAATCACCCTAGAAAGAATTAATATAAAAAAATTTTTAAATTGAAAAAAACTAAACTCGTTAAGTGACTGAAAAGAAAGTAATGGTCTCTTAAACCAAAATATAGTAAAATCGAATACTCTTAATGAAAAAAGGAGTTAGTTTTAAAAAAAACAGTTATTTGTCAAATAAAAATTATAAATTGTTAGTTATACACCTTAATACCTCAAATATCACCAATAATATGATCAATAATTATAATTTTAACATCAACTTTAATAATTCAAATAAGAACAAATCTATACTTTGATTTTAAAAAAAAAATTAAAAAAAATAAAAAAACAAATTTAAATGTAAAAAAATCAATAACCTGAAAATGATAACAAGCTTATTTTCATCCTTTGATCCATCAACCTCAAGTTTACAATTAAATTGAATCATAATATTTTCAACTTTAATTATTATACCAATAAACTTTTGATTAAAAAAATCACGGATTAGAATAATAAAAAAAAAAATTGAAACAAAATTAAATGAAGAATTTAATAATGCAACAAACCACAAAGAAATAATTTTAATATCAACAAGATTATTTTTCCTAATCTCAATTAATAATGTGACAGGAATCTTCCCATATAACTTTACATCAACAAGTCACATAGCAATATCTATATCTTTAGCCCTACCAATATGACTAATTTTTATAATTTACGGATGAAGAAAATTTACAAATTCAATATTTAAACACCTTTTACCTTCAGGGACACCCTCAATAATTATACCCATAATAATTTTAATCGAAACCACCGGTAATATTATCCGACCAATTTCTCTCTCAGTTCGACTGACAGCTAATATAATTGCAGGACATCTACTAATAACACTACTGGGAAATATAAATGAAAATAAAACCCTATTATTAATTTTACCTATACAAATCGTCTTAACAATATTTGAATCATCAATTGCATTTATTCAAGCATATGTATTCTCTACACTAATTACATTATATTCTAGAGAAATTCCATATGAAACAAAATCATCCATTTCACTTAGTTACAAAAAGACCATGACCAATTTTAACATCCCTAAACATTATAACCTCACTAACAGGAACAGTAATTTGAACAACAATAAAAAAAACAGAAATTATAATACTAGGTATTTCTTTAACAGTAATATGTTCAATTATTTGATGACGGGATGTAATTCGAGAATCCACTTTTCAAGGTTTTCACACAAAAAAAGTAACTAAAGGAATTAAATTAGGAATAATTATATTCATCACATCAGAAGTTATATTTTTCTTTTCATTCTTCTGAAGATTTTTTCATTCAAGACTTTCCCCCAATATTGAGTTAGGTATAAATTGACCCCCAAAATCAATTAAATCCTTTAATCCAATAGAAGTACCACTACTAAACACAATTATTCTTTTATCTTCAGGAATTAGAGTAACTTGAGCTCACCAAACCATTATCACAAATAAATTAAATAAAGCAAATAAATCTATCATAATTACAGTATTAATAGGAATTTACTTTACAATTTTACAAAAATGAGAATATTCAGAATCCCCATTTACTATTGCAGACTCAATTTATGGATCAACATTTTTTATAATAACAGGATTTCACGGAATTCATGTAATTATTGGAACTATTTTTTTAATAGTATGTTTTACACGAACAAAAAAAATACATTTTTCTAATAGTCACCATATAGGGTTTGAAGCAGCAGCATGATACTGACATTTTGTTGACGTAGTATGACTATTTCTATATATTAGAGTATACTGATGAAGTAAATAAATTCTTTTAGTATAAAAAGTATAATTGACTTCCAATCAAAAGGTTAAATCTTAAAAGAGTAATAAAAATTATTCTAACAGCATTAATTATAGTAAGAATTATTACAATTACTTTTTTATTAACAATAATAATTTCAAAAAAATCAATAATAAGACGAGAAAAAAACTCACCATTTGAGTGTGGATTCTCATGTATATCCTCAGCCCGAAAACCATTTTCATCTCACTTCTTTATAATTGGTATATTATTTTTAATCTTTGACATCGAAATTTCAATTATATTACCAATAACATCTACATCTTTAGTCAACATACAAGAATGAATAATATCAAGAATTACAACAATAATAATTTTAATTTGTGGATTAATTAACGAATGAAAAACAGGAATACTAGAATGATCAAAATAGGAGAATAGTTAAAATAACATCTTTATTGCAAAAAGAAATAATTGCATAGTCAATTTCTCTTAAAGTAAAGAAGTAAAATACATTTAATTTCGACTTAAAATTAGGGTTAAATCCCCATACTTAAATTAATTGAAGCTAAAAAGAAGCATTCCACTGTTAATGGAAAAAATGAATAAAATCCAATTAAAAGAGTAAATAAAAAGAAGCCGCTAACTATCTTTTAAGTGTTAAATCACTTTACTCTTATTTACATAGTTTAAATAAAACATTATATTTTCAATATAAAAAAAAATAAATTTTTGTAAATAAATATTCAAGAGTAAAAACTATCTTAACATTTTCAAAGTTAAACTTTTAATTAAGCTACTTAAATTAAATAAGTTAAATAAAAAAAATGATAATAAAAAAAAAAAAAAAAGAAATCATGTAAATGTAAAATCTATTTAAAAAAAAATTTTCAAATGAAAAAGAAATTCATGAAATTAAACCATTCAAACCACCAAAAATAAAATATTCTAATCAACCACAATCAACCAAACCATAAACAAAATTTCTAAAATTAAAAAAACGATAAATAAAAAACATTGAAGAAAAGTAATTTAAAAATCATATAGAACCAAAAAAAAAAAAAAAAAAATAACCACAATAAAAAAATATTTCAATAAAACCTCAAAGAAAAAATAAAGAAAAAAAGAAAATTATTAAAATAAAAATTTTTAAAAAAAAATCAATAACAAAAACAAAATCTATAAAAAGTCAAAAAATCAATGAACCACCAAATAAGGAAAAAAAAAAAAGTAAAATAAGAGAAAAATTTATATAAAAAGAATAAAAAAAAGAAATAAAAGAAAAAAAAAAAGAATTAAAAAAAAAAAGATAATAGAGAAGACGAAAACTGTAAATAATAGTTAAACTAATTGAAAAACAAAAAAAAAAAAAAAATAAATAACCAATTTCTCTTAAAACAACTAATTCAAAAATAAAATCCTTAGAATAAAATCCAGAAAAAAAAGGTAAACCACATAAACACATAGAAGAAATAAAAAAACAAGAAGAAATATAAGGACATTGAGCTAAAATACCCCCTATAAAACGAATATCCTGATTACCAAAAAAACAATGAATAAAAAAACCAGAACAAAGAAATAAAAGAGACCTAAAAACAGCATGAATTAAAAGATGAATAAAACATAAAGTCAAAGAACCAAAAGAAAGAACAAAAAATATAAAACCTAATTGTCTTAACGTAGAAAAAGCAATAATTTTCTTAAGATCATTTTCAACACAAGCATTCAATCCAGACAAAAATATGGTAATTAAAGAAATAAATATCAAAAAAAAAGTATCAAAATTATAAATGTAATAATTAAAACGAATAATTAAAAATACACCAGAAGTAACAAGAGTAGAAGAATGAACTAAAGAAGATACAGGAGTAGGAGCAGCCATTGCTAAAGGTAATCAAAAACAAAAAGGAAACTGAGCACTCTTAGTAAAAGAAGCAAATAAAATTAAATAAATAATTAGAAAAGAATAATAATCAAAAAAATCAATGTAAAACATATAATGTCATGAACCAAAATTAAAAAATAAACCAATAGATAAAATAATAAATACATCACCCAAACGATTAACAAAAACAGTGACAAGACCAGAATGTAAGGAAGACTTATTATGATAATAAATAATTAAACAATAAGAAACAAGTCCTAAACCATCCCAACCTAAAAGTAAACAAATTAAATCAGGCATTAAAATAAAAAAAACTATTCTCAAAATAAAAAAAAAAACAAAAAAAAAAAAACGAATAATATTTAAATCACCTATTATATAACCAATTCTATAAAAAAGAACAGAACCAGAAATCAAAAATACAAAAGACATAAAAATTAAAGAAATCCAATCAAACAAAAAAATTAAAGTTACAGAACAACCATTTAAATTAAAAATAACCCACTCAAAAAAATATAAAAGATCAAATTCATAAAAATAAATTCTAAAAAAAAAAAAAAAAAAAAAAAAAAAAAAAAAAAAAAAAAAAATATTCAAACAAAATAACACAGCCTAACCTCAATAAGATCTATAGAACCACAATCTATTATTTTAATTAAACTAAAAAGGCAAAAAAAAATAAAAAAAATTAAATATAAGAAAAATTACGGGATAAAAATGTAAAATTAAAACATAATAATCACGAACAAAACAAAAAAGACAATAACTTAACAAATTTGAATACAAACCATGTTGTCTTAAAAAAAAAATAGTTAATCTATAACAAGCAGAAAAAAAAAAAATAAAAAATAAAAAAAAAATACAATTTAAATTTCAAGAAGCCAAACCAAAAAGAATAGAAATTTCAGAAAATAAATTAATTCTAGGAGGACAAGACATATTTAAGATACAAAAAATGAATCAAAATAGAGATAAAGAAGGTAAAAAATTAACTAAACCCTTAACAATAAAAAATCTACGTCTACCTAGACGCTCATAAACAATTCCTACTAAATAAAAAAGTCCAGAAGAAACAAATCCATGACCTAATATAAAAATAACTGAACCTAAAATTCCCCAAGAAGTTATAGTAAAAAGACCACAAATTACTATTCTTATATGACATACAGAAGAATAAGCAATTAAGATCTTTAAATCTCTTTGAACTAAACAAAATAAGCTAACAACTAAACAACCGTAAAGTCTTAAAGTAATAAAAAAAAATCTATAATTAAATAAAAAAAAATAAATAAAATTTATAACACGAATAAATCCATAACCACCTAACCTTAAAAGAACACCGGCCAAGATCATTGAACCTCTTACAGGAGCCTCAACATGAGCCCTAGGTAACCACAAATGTACCCCAAATAAAGGAAATTTTACTAAAAAAGAAACTAAAATAAAAAATATAAAAAAATCTCTAAATAAAAAAAAATCAAAAAAATAAAAAAATGCACCAAAAAAAAAATGAATATATAAAATACATAAAAGAAAAGGGAAGGAAACAAACAAAGTATAAAAAATAAAATAATAACCAGCTATTAAACGTTCAGGTTGTAGCCCTCAACCAAAAATAATTAAAAAAACAGGAATAAGAGAACCCTCAAAAAAAAAATAAAAATAAAAAAAATCTATTACCGAAAAAACTAAAAATAATATAAATATTAAAAACCCAACACAAAATAAATAAAACTCACCATAACTAGACTTTACTAATAAAACAGAATAAAGTATAAGCAAACAAATAAAAATTCTAAGATTACAAAATAAATAAGAAATATTATCCAAACCAAATCCATAAGAAACAAGATAATAACCATCAAAAAAACTGTATATAAAAAAAAAAAAAAAAAAAAAAAAAAAAAAAAAAAAAAAAAAAAAAAACCATATATATAAACAAATCAAAAATAAAAATAACATAGAGGGATTAAAAAAAAAATATAAAAAATGAACCTTAACATAAAACTAATCTATCTACATAACAATTGTCAGACTTACGAAATAAATAAACAATTAAAGAAAGACCTAAAACTCCCTCACAAACTCCTATAACCAAATAAAAAACACCAAAAAAAAAATCAAAAAAACAAAAATAAAAAAAAAAATAAGAAAAAAAAAAAATAGATAACAAAATAAATTCAAGTCTAAGAAGAGACATCAAAAAATGCTTTCGAACAAATACTAATCTAAAAACACCAGAAAAAAAAATAAATAATCCTAAAATCATAAGTTAAAATAAAAGATTAAATAGTTTAAAAAAAACATTGGTCTTGTAAACCAAAAATAGCAAAAGCTTTTAAACAAAAAAAAGTAAATAAATAAATCAGTAAAGAAAATTTGTCATCTTTAGTCCCCAAAACTAATATTTTAATTAAAATACTTACTGAATCTCAACTCAATTAATTATTATTTTATCATTTTTAACAACAACTATAAAACACCCTATATCAATAGGATCAATATTAATACTACAAACAATTTTAGTATCTAACAAGATATTTAAAGAATCAGAATCATCATGATTTTCATATATCCTTTTTATTACAATCATCGGAGGAATAATAGTAATATTTATATATATAGCAAGAATTGCATCAAATGAAAAATTTAAAATATCAACTAAACATATAATTTTAACTCTTTTTATCATAACAACTATTATTATTTTATATAAAGAAATTAGATTAGAAAATTTAAATAAAATTTATGAAGAAAAATTTAGTACTTCAAATAAACCCGAACTAAAATACACAAGAAAATTTTTTAATAAAAATAAAATAAATTTAACAATTATAATAATAATATTCTTATTAATTACGATAATTATTACCACAAATATTTCAAGAACATTTGAAGGACCATTAAAAAAAACATATGTTTAAACCAAAACGTAAAATTACTCCAATTAACAACTTTATTATTGACTTACCCTCACCATCAAATATCTCTACATGATGAAATTTTGGGTCACTATTAGGGATATGTTTAATAATACAAATTATTTCAGGTATTTTACTGTCTATACACTATACTCCAAACATTAACAATGCATTTAAAAGAGTAATTCACATTACACGAGATGTAAATTACGGTTGAATAATACGTAATATTCATGCTAACGGAGCATCACTATTCTTTATTTTAACATTTCTACATGCAGGACGAGGAATATACTACGGATCATTTAAATTAAAAAAAACCTGAATTTCAGGTACAATAATTATATTATTATTAATAGCTACAGCATTTTTAGGATATGTATTACCATGAGGACAAATATCCTTTTGAGGAGCGACTGTAATTACTAACTTAATTTCAGCAATCCCTTACATAGGAGAAATAATTGTTAAATGAATATGAGGGGGCTTTGCAGTAGATAATCCAACGTTAAACCGATTTTTTACATTTCACTTTATCTTACCATTTATTCTAAGAATAATAGTAATAATCCACTTAATTTTCCTACATGAAACAGGATCTTCAAATCCACTAGGAACGAAAAATAATATTGATAAAATTCCCTTTCATCCATATTTTACTATTAAAGACATCTTAGGTATAACAATTGTAATAACAAGTTTTTCATTTATTATTAACACAAATCCATTTATCACTATAGACCCAGAAAACTTTACACCAGCAAATCCACTAGTTACCCCAATTCATATTCAACCCGAATGATACTTCCTATTTGCTTATGCAATTCTTCGATCTATTCCAAGAAAATTAGGAGGAGTAATTGCCCTAACAATATCAATTTTAATTTTACTGTCCCTACCATTCTCGATAAAAATAAAATTTCAAAGAACAAAAATGTACCCAACAAACAAAATCATATTCTGAATTTTTATTAATACATTTATTCTATTAACATGAGTAGGAATACGACCAGTGGAAGAACCATTCATTTTAACAGGACAAACTTTAACAATTGTATACTTTTTAATATTTATTACTATACCAATAAATACTATAATATGAGATAAATTAACAGAAAAAAATTAATAAATTTTTAAATTTAAGTTAATTAGCTAAATGCATTATATCTTGAAAATATAAAAAAGATTTTAAATTAATCTATTAACTTTACTAAAAAAAATGAAAAACAAAAAAACCTTTAAAGAAATAAAATAAATTATATAATTAAGAACAACAGGTAAATAACACCTTCAAGACAAATATATTAACTTATCATAACGATAACGAGGAAAAGAACCACGAATTCAAATAAAACAAAATACTAAAAAAATAAACCTTAAAAAGAAAATAAATCTAAATAAATCACAACCAAAAAAAAAAATTACACAAAAAAATCTCATAAATATTATATTTCTATATTCAGATAAAAAAAATAAAGAAAATCTAAAAGATCTATACTCAACATTAAACCCAGAAACCAGTTCAGATTCACCTTCAGAAAAATCAAAAGGTGAACGCATTGTCTCAGCAAGACAACAAGAAAAAAAAATTAAAAAAAGAGGGAAAGACAAAAAAAAAAATCAAACATAAAACTGAAAAAAATAAAAGTCAATTAAGTTGAATCTCTCAAAGTAAATAATAAAACAAAGAATAATTAAAAAAAAACAAACCTCATAAGAAATTCTTTGAGCTACAGAACGTAAACAACCCAATATAGAATAAACAGAATTAGAGCTTCAACCAGAAATTATAATAATATAGACTCCTACACCAGAAACACATAAAAAAAAAAGTAAACCATAAATAAAAGAAATAAAATTAAATATAAAAGGGTAAAGAAACCAAAATAAAATAGAAATAGATAAACCAAAAATAGGAATAAAATAATAAATTAAATAATTACCAAAAACAAGAAAATAAAATTCTTTTCTAAAAAGCCTTAAAGCATCAGAAAAAGGTTGTAAAATTCCTAAAACCCCAACCCTATTAGGACCCTTGCGAAACTGAATATAACCTAAAATCCTTCGCTCAAATAAAGTAAAAAAAGCAACTCCCAAAAAAATAAATAAAATCAAAAAAAAAAATCTAAAAAAAAACATTTACCAACTGTAATTTAATTACATTATTAAATTCTAAATTTAAAGCACTTCATCTGCCAAGTCAGCAAATAAATTTTACCTATTAAAAATCCTTTCGTACTAATTAATAGAAACTTTAAGAAGATAGAAACCAACCTGGCTCACACCGGTTTGAACTCAGATCATGTAAATTTTTAAAGGTCGAACAGACCTAGAATTGTGAAACCTACCCCACAAACAAAACTTAATCCAACATCGAGGTCGCAAACTTATTTATCGATAAGAACTCTCCAAATAAATTACGCTGTTATCCCTAAGGTATCTTTATCTTGTAATCAAAAAAAAAGATCAATCAACACAATTATAAATGTAAAAATAAACTAAAGTTTAAATTTTTAGTAATCACCCCAACTAAAGAAAATTAAAATTCTAAATAAAAAACAACAAAAAAAAAAAAAAAAAAAAAATTCTCAAGATCTATAGGGTCTTATCGTCCCTCTTAAAAATTTAAGTATTTTAACTTAAAAAAAAAATTAAATTTAATAAAATAAATAAAGGTTATTTCTCGTCTAACCATTCATTCCAGACCTCAATTAAAAGACTAATTATTATGCTACCTTTGCACAGTCAAAATACCGCGGCTATTTAAAATTTTCATTGAGCAGGCCAGACTTTAAAAAAAAACTTAAAGACATGTTTTTGTTAAACAGGCGGAAATCAATTTTGCCAAGTTCATAAAAAAAAATTTTAAATTTACTAATTTAATCATTATTAAAAAAAAAAAAATTGATTAAAAAAACCCAATACAAAATTAAATAATAAAAAAAAAAAAAACAATTTTTAACAAAATTAAAATGATGAAAAATTATAATCCTACAAATAATTAAAAATAATAAAATTATAATAAAAAAAAGAGCTTATCCCCCTAAATATTAGAAATCAAAAAAAAAAAAAAATATAAAAGAAATCCTTAATTAAATTAAACTCTCAAGTAACCAGATAAAAAGATAAACGAATTTCATCTCAAAACCATTATATATTTTTAAATATTTATTCAACAATAAAATACAAAATATAATAAATCTTAAATCTATTCGGGAAAAAAAAATAAATTAAAAAAATAAATTAACCCTGATACAAAAGGTACAAAAAAAAATTAATCTTTTTAAAATTTTAAGAAAATCCTTCACAGTAAAATTTACTAAAAAAAAAATAATTAAATTAAATAAGAAAATGAACAAAAAAATAAATTTTTATAAAAAAAAAAAAAAAAAAAAAAAAAAAAAAAAGTGAAATTCAAGCTCAGCTGAATCGAACAACTAAAATTTTAATTGTAAATAAAAATTTCCAAAAACTTGATTCTAGATACACCTTCCGGTACATCTACTTTGTTACGACTTATCTCAATTTATGAGAGTGACGGGCGATATGTACATAATCAAGAGCTAAATTCAAAAAATTTAATAAAAAAATTTACTTTCAAATCCAAATTCAATTAAATAATAATAAAAAATATCCGATAACAAATATAAATGTAACCCATAAAACCTCTATTATAACTGCACCTTGACCTAACATAAATTATAAAAAAAAAAAGAAAATTAATTACCATTACATTCAACGACAGAGATATACAAGAAAAATAGAGTTAAATTAATCGTGGACTATCATTTTAAATTACAGGTTCCTCTAAAAAGATTTAAAAACCGCCAGATCCATTGAATTTCAATAAATTGTTACTACCCAGAAAAATAAAATAATCAAAAATAACAGGGTATCTAATCCTGGTCTAATAAAAGCCTAAACAGAAAAAAAAATTTAAATAATTATAAATTTCACCTAAATAAAATAAAATTAAAATAAAACTGCTAACTGAAAAAATTAATTTAATCAAAGTGTATAACCGCGAATGCTGGCACACAATTATTCAGACAAAAAATGAATTTCTCATAATAAAATACTATTTAAAATAAAAATTAAACACTGAAAATAAAAATCAATCATTTAGATATTAAATCTCTCAAAAATTTACATGCAAAAAAATAATTAAATTAATTATATAACAAGAATCAAATTATTTATTGAACAGTAACCAGTTATGGAACTAAAGTTTTACCCATATTTAAAAGTTAAACTTTATTTGCCCCCCAACAAATTGTTTAAACAGGCACACCTACCCCAACAATAATATTTTTATTTTAAGTGATTTAATCAGTTGAAAGGCTAAATAAAAATAAAATTTGATCTACTTTCTAATGTTTAAAATAATTTCATCTTAATCTCCTTTACCACAAAATTTGTATAATGTTTCAACGTACTTAAATTTAAAGGCTAAATAAAAATAAAATTTGATCTACTTTCTAATGTTTAAAATAATTTCATCTTAATCTCCTTTACCACAAAATTTGTATAATGTTTCAACGTACTTAAATTTAAAGGCTAAATAAAAATAAAATTTGATCTACTTTCAAATGTATAAAATTTTATGTTATGTGTAACAGTATTTTGTTTTTTTTTTTTATTTTTGCTAAATTTTGGGTTTTTTTTGTGTATTTTTGCTAAATTTTGGGTTTTTTTTAGTTTTTTTTTTTTTTGATTCATTTTTTTCTTTATTTTATTTTTTGTTTATAATTAAATATTTTATTAATAATATGAAGAATATATAAATATTATTTTACTGAAAAATAAAAAATGATTATTAATATTATATATTTAATTTATAATAAAATATTTTATTATTAATATAAATTTATCCTTTATTAATCATCTTATTATTAATAAAATATTTTATTATAGTTATTTAAAACTTATTTATTAATATAAATATATATAATATATATAATACATTTATAATAAATAATTTAAATAATAATAATTATTATAATATAATCATTTATATTTATATAAATGTTTACATTAATGTTATTTATGAAGGTTAAAATAAGTATACCTATTTAAACAATTTGTTGGGGGGTGATATTTTATATTTAATTAGATATTTATTAAAATTTAATAAATGATTTATATTATAATAGTTGATTTAATGTATTTATATAAATGTTTACATTAATGTTATTTATGAAGGTTAAAATAAGTATACCTATTTAAACAATTTGTTAAAAAATTTATAAAAAAAAAAATTCAGAAAAGCAACAGGG